CTGTATATTCCACTTACTAGAGAGGTTCCCAGGGAATTCATTAGAGGAATATTTCCAATAAATACGGTTTGTTCTTGCATATCTCTACCGGTTTTCCAAATTAATCCCGCGGATACATATAATTCAGAAGAGTATGTGAGTGATTCATACACAGCACCTCTTTCTTTTATCAAGGGCTCTGCCAATTGATATGTTGCCACAAATAATTGAAATTCAATTTCTTGATCTGTATCTTCAATTTTTGGAAACTTATGAAGTTCTTCCATCAAGCCTTGATCAATGAACCTACAAAATCCGTCAAATTGTATCTGACTAAACCCTGGTATTGTATACATTCCCTCATTTCCATCCCGGAACATCTTAAGTTTTCCGTTTATCGAAAAAATCCAACTATTGGCTCACTCTTCGTTGAACCATATAGATTGATCTAGCAACGATGGAATGTATATTTTGCTCATTTGAACAACATGAAATTTTACCCAACCCCATATACATATATATATATGTACTAAATACGTATGAACGGAGGAATAAAAAAAAATGTGACTCAAATTCGAATTTGCGACAGATACAAATGGAAATGAATTGATAAAACATTCCTGGAAACAAAATTCTGCCACTTAGACTTATGGAGTCTTGTATAGAATATCAAAATAGATCCAATTTCTACCTTATGATATTACGATCAGATTGGGTACCATAAATGGATTCGGAATTGAATCTGTTCTCTATGAGTGAGATAAAGACAGAATAATCAGGAACCGTCTAGAGTTGACTTTGATTTTAGCACTTAATTTATTTCATCGATTCCGTTGTTCAAAAAATGATTCGCAGAGAGAAAAGATATTTCTACCCATTTGTTAATTAGTAGAATACGATTGAAGTGCGTAAGAGAAGTCATATTTATTAAGTACATGCAGATATAACTATCTAGCTATCCGTATATCCCATCTTTTATCGAAGTTCCCTTGAGGCAACATAGGTCGTGCTATATCCAAATTTCGATTTTATATTCAATATATTCAATGAAAAATGCAAGCACGACGATTTCCTAATAGGAATATGTAGATAAGATACCTGACTAGGTATCCGTGTAAGAATTTCTGTTCTGGGGTTTACATATACACATAATTGTTGTTATAATTGAAATTGAAAAGGATTAATTATGGAAAAGAATTGAGACTGATTAGTCGTATATCAATTTGATCTCCTTATGTCATTAAGGAAACCAAATTGGAGATCAAAATCCAAGAACCATTCATGAATTCACAGTCATTAATGCTTCCAATTTGCTCTTCATTTTTGATTCTGTGACTGGAAATCCATTTTTCTCTTTCAATAGAAAAAAAGGGGAAAGCTTTTATTTAGGTGTTGTGTGTTTTGAAATACAATCAATCTAAGAGAACAACAGGACCCAATCAAAAAAAAGAAATGGTTCAGCAATTCCCCAGAATATTTCCATCTATATCTATTTTGTATCGTTTTGGCGGCATGGCCGAGTGGTAAGGCGGGGGACTGCAAATCCTTTCTCCCCAGTTCAAATCCGGGTGTCGCCTGATTAACAAAAGACTCGGAATTTCTTACCCTACTAAACTAATAGAACTCACAAAATTCTTGCCTGGCAGAAGCAGAGGTAAGGGGCGGGGACTGTCGATACCCAATTTTAAGAATCGGGGGGTTGACTTTCAATTATTTCTTCAAAAATCGGGGTGTGACCCAAACCTGTACCATACCAATATGAATTACCAATATAAATAAAGAAATACTCACTTAATTACGGATTCCTGATGCGTTCAGGCCATTGATTTGATTTATCAATCGAATCAAATCCATAGTAAGATTCAATTGTGAGATTCAGAACTACGAAAGTCAGGGACCGTAAATCCGTGTATCCAAAGGAAGGTTCCTAAGAGACTGTAAATCCTTGCTCCTAGGATCCAAGAAGGGGTTATAGGAAGGACTATAAATACTTCCTAATTACCTTACCCTACTAGTGTTTACTGACTGAGTCTTGAAGTAGATTGGGTAGGCTGGTGGGGAATCCAATTAGGAGTTGTGGAAAGAACTGAAGATACTTTGTATCCATACAAACTCATGAGAGTCTCTGAGTGCTCAGGTTTTCAATTAATATTGTATGGGTGATTGGCTTTTATAGAATAAAAGTGGAAAAAAGTGCTTTCGTTGGGGTAACCCCGCCAAGAATGTAATAGGGTGTCTTCCAATTGTTTCACATTTCACAGAAGTAGAGACAGTAAGGCTTAGATGGGAAATTAGGAGTATGTGATAGATAGTTATATATCTTGATGGTATATTTTTTTTTTTTCTGCTTTTTGTTTATGAAAGGCAACAGTAGGTCTTACTATTCCTACATATTCCATTAGTCACATTCCCTTGAGACTTCCAAGGGGCAACTGTGTATCTTGCTTGTACTTAGTGCTTTCCGATTCCACCAGAAATTATATAGGGACTTGTTACGGGTGTATTCATTGGATTGGTTCAT